ATTAGAAATCTACTTTTCTATCTCCATCCATGGATCCTTTACTTATACTCATTCAATTGGAAGTATTGATCCAATTCAAAAATTATGTTTCATAATTTCATAATCCAATTTTTCCATTTTTAAGTGACCTTTGGCTTTGGATATAAATCACGAGAATGTATATTTTTCCTCTAATATGTTATTGAGAGGTAAAGGATTACCTCCTTTTAAGAAATAAAGTTTTTGATCGGAATATGAATCAAACCGAAAGACCCCTTAACTATTAAGGGGGTTAATAGAACGAATCACACTTTTACCACTAAACTATACCCGCTACAATGCGATTATTATATAAAAATGGACCTTTTGTCGAACAGGAGAATTAGGCGTAATCAAGATAGGATCATAAAAGAATCATGAAAATTAGAGTTTAGAGTATTGATTTCGTGCGGGAATTTTCATTTAATGAGATTCGGAAAAGAGAGCTCGTTTAATTTTAAAAAACTAAATAACAAGTTCTATCTTTTATTTTGCTGGAGAAGTTTTGATAGATATGGTTCGTCAAAACCACTTAAATTAGAACATAAAAATGATTTATGTAAGAATCCATAGTTTCTTTTTTTTATTCCAGTTTTATTCCAGTAAAAGTAAGGTCGTCAAATAAATAAATAAGGAAGAAAGAAGAATAAGAAATTACACTTTTTTTTTTTTAGATAAGAATCTAATATAGAATAAGAAAGGAAATAGTCCTTCGTCTTTTTGTTGTTGCTTTAATAGTAAGCATTTTTGTTTTCCATAAATTCTTTTATTTAGGATTCGGTGGAACAAAAAAAAGGCCCGGCTAGGTATTGACCAGGCCAGGCCATGGGAATAAAAAGAACAAAATCAAAGTAACAGGGTCCTCTTTATTTTTCTTTCTATATTTTTTCTTTCTATTGGACCTTTTGAGCCCTTACTTTATCTAAATAGAATTGCTGATAAAAGTTGTACATATTCATATCTAATATCAAGAAAGAAAAAAAAAACTTTTTTTTTCAATCTTTACTTCATGTGTAATGTAACATAGTAATTATGTAATTATCTTTTTCAATTGGGAGAGATGGCTGAGTGGACTAAAGCGGCGGATTGCTAATCCGTTGTACGAGTTATTCGTACCGAGGGTTCGAATCCCTCTCTTTCCGTTTCCGTTGATGATTGATTTATCTTTCAAATTTCGCAAACCCTTTTTTTTTTATTATTTTATTCTTCACGCCCAGGATTACGCCCTGGATCATTAGATAGGAATCCAAAGATGAAGAGAGAAACAAAGAATATCACTACTGTGTAAACGAAAAGTTTGAGAGTAAGCATTACACAATCTCCAAGATCATTTTTTGGAAAAAACGAGAAAAGAGAATAGATCCTCCATTTTTATACCATAATATATTCTATTTTGACACCAAGAAATGAAGTGCTTTCTAGAAATAGAAAAGAATTTTCCGAAATGAAAATTCATTATTCATTTGGAATAAGAGTCTTTCATATCCACAATTAGATATTTGTGGACCCTATTAGGGTCTTTCATTGGAAAAAGGTCAGAATGGGGAAATGGGGCGAGCCAAATTTGGATTTCTCGCAGCTATCCCAGACTTTCCATGTTTGAATCGAAGGCTCATACTGTACGACTTCGTTGATCTTATTAATTGTATTTGTATTGTTAGAATTTTTTCTCGAATAAATCATGAATTTTCTAGGATAGTATTAAAGATTTCATCGAAAACTTACAGCAGCTTGCCAAACAAAGGCTAAGAGAAAAAAGAACAAAGGTATGACTGGCATAAAATCTACGATTGGATTCAAAAAAGCATAGGCCTCGGGCAATTTGGCGAATAAAAGACTACTCGAATAAAGGGCAGAATTAAGACAGATACAGATCAAACTAAAGATATTAAGCATAACAGACATTTTTTTTCTTGGAGATAATTGCATTTTGATTGAGTTATTGATATAAGAAAAAATCAAGTAAGGTAAAAAAACCTTCTTTTTCTTTGAACCCACCCAATCAAAAATCCTCCAATTCTCAAAAGAGAATAGAAGAAATCATACTTTCATACAATATCTTAATTGAATTATATGTAATGATCAATAAATTGAGATAAATTCTATATCTACGCGTGTCAAAATCCTAGCAAGAATCTAATCTGTTCTAGAAACATTTTATATATATATTTGGACTAGAATTGACGAACACCCAATCCAAATATTATTCTTTATTAGTGTCGAATAGAAATCGAAATGGGGCGTGGCCAAGTGGTAAGGCAACGGGTTTTGATCCCGCTATTCGGAGGTTCGAATCCTTCCGTCCCAGAGCATATAAATTCTATCTTAATTTTCAAAGATTGCATTGCTTTTTTAAACTTTAAACAAGGTTCTGTTCTGGTTAAAGGTCTAGGTAGAGAATGTGATTCTTGTTTCTTTTCTGATTTTTGATGGAATAGATTTGTGATCCAAGAAAGATGGGAACATAGATCACAAGAGTTTGAATTCAAAAAGGTAGGGCGGGCTTTTCGTCCTATGCTCATTGACTTCATATTGACAGAAGTTAGTTACTTAGAAAAACCTGATGTCCCAGATCTATTTGAAATCCTTTTTTTCGTGAATCGAAATACGAAAGAGCCTATCTTCCCTCATCTCTTATTCCCTATTCCTTAAATGAGGTATCCCAATTATTAATGTTCGGCGGATCTCTTGAATTCTAAACAAGAACAAGAGGGGGTTCTTGGTACTAATTAAATTGACTCACTGGGATTAAGTATCTTAAGACTAGATTTAGGGTAAAATAAAAAATAGGAGCAAGGACTTAATCTGTACTTGTTTATCTTTGTCCCTAGACAAGAGAGTCTGCATTCCAGAAAAAAGGATCCTTTTTTCTTTATGTTATGATTCATCATTCCCATAGAATTCGGGAAGTAGACAGGCGTTAATCAGCAACGGAAGGTATTAATTTCAATATCTGTGTCTATCCAAATTGCATTAACAAAGAATCAAGTTACATATGTAACCGATGTATTTTCTGAGACGGGGGTGATTCAGATATTCTCTTAATTTTACTTTATGGCAAGATTGGAGAAAGATTACTTAACTCCAGGGTAAACAAAATACGACAATACATGTAAAATGAGGAAATGCTTGGCTTATATGTATGTATTATTATCGTTCGATTTCATTCTATTTCAGTAACAAGAGTCTTTCGGTTTTTGTGAAATAGAATTGTAATCCCTTCTATGTTAAAAGTGGAAATTGAAATAGTTAACATAGAATATCCATAACAGTGACAGTTGTTCAGTCTATCTGATAGATATGAAAACCTCCTATTGGTTCATCTGAAGTCTTTTTTTTTTAGTTTTAGCCATCTCACGAAAAAAAAATGGAATTTATTGTTCGATCTATTTATATGTTTTAAATCATTGATGATTCAATTCGAAAATAAACAGAAAAAATCTTGACCATCTATGTATAGAAGAACAAAAAAAAGTAGACATTACTATGTCTATAGACCGACTGAACCAATGACTATTCATGATTCCATCATTGAATCAATTCCATACTGGTTCCAAATTAGAGGAATGTTATGTTAAAACTTCGTTTGAAACGATGTGGTAGAAAGCAACGTGCGACTTGAAGGACACGATCCGGTGTGGATTCTTAGTCTTACATCCACCATTTTATATAGGAATGAAGGTGCTCTTGGCTCGACATCATTTGTTCTGGTCTACTAGAACCCCTTTGGGGGGTTGTAATGTAAATAGGACATGATGGAGCTCGAGTAGAAAGTATTGATTCATTTCTCAGGGGCAAGGATCTAGGGTTAATGCCAATCAATAAATTGGAACAACTTCGTAAGTAGATTTTCAATATAGAAATTGAAAGGATCCGATTCGAGCAAGTTTTCAATTCAAAAAGAAAATTTGTTGGAATTGAGAAAACTTTTTCGATCCAAAGTGTATCACGCAGGAATCAACCGTTCATACGATTCTTTGATAGAAAGAAATCACAAAAAGGGCATGTTGCTGCCATTTTGAAAGGATTAAGAAGCACCGAAGTAATGTCTAAACCCAATGATTTTAAACAAAGATAAAGGATCCCAGAACAAGGAAACGCCGTTTTCAATTGTCTTAATAACTGGATCAGAATAAGGAATCCAAATAGATTTTAAACGAGACAAAAAAAGGGGGGTTAAAGACCACTCAATAAATGAAATTGAAATTACTAAAAGATTTTCCTTTGAGCGATTTTTAAAAAATTTTAACTTGAGTTATGAGTAGAAATGATTTTTTTTCAAGAAGGAAGAAGAAAAATGAGTTAAATCGTAGTCTAATTTATGGACTATTTTGCTATTCATTAGAATTCTATACTCTATACATAGATAAAACTTTGAATCATTTTTTCTCGAGCCGTACGAGGCGAAAACTTCCTATACGTTTCTAGGGGGGGGGTATTATTCATTTACACCTATCCCAATGAGCCGTCTATCGAATCGTTGCAATTGATGTTCGATCCCGAAGAGAAGGAAGAGATCTTCAGAAAGTGGGTTTTTATGATCCGATAAAGAATGAAACTTATTTAAATGTTCCTGCTATTCTCTATTTCCTTGAAAAAGGTGCTCAGCCTACCGAAACTGTTCAGGATATTTTAAAGAAGGCGGAGGTTTTTAAGTAACTTTGCCCTAGTCAAATGAAGTTCAATTAAGGAATAAAAAAAGGGGGGGTAGTGATTCGTATATGACTTTGTATAACTTTTCTCTACTATGTTTTTTTATTTCCCCCTTTCCTTGTTCTATTCGTATCTATTTATCATTGCTTCCATAGAATCCCATGTTTTATAATGAAAAAACCTATTTGATTGATCCTAGAAATAGAATAAATAGAAAATTATGGCATTCCCTTTACTTTAATTGGGCAGTTTTCGTTGGAACTCCACTAACAAGTAACAAACAAGGAATAATTTTTGAATTCTAGTTATATTAATTGAATACAATATTG